GATAGAAAAGGATATATGAGTTAATATATGCTCTAAAGTTGAAAATATCATAAAAATTATTAAAAGGGGGTCCCGCAATTATAGGAATTGAAATCGGGAATTGAATTCATTATAGGGCTTACTCTTTTAGAAGATGCCATGCCGCCACTCGGACTCGAACCGAGATGCTCTAGCACTGCTTCCTAAGAGCAGCGTGTCTACCTATTTCACCATAGCGGCTTATTCGAAATCATAATAACCTATTTTTATTCAATCGTCGAGATTGAAGGAGTTAATTAAATGCAATATTTTTTTAGGAAACCATTAAATTGATGAATAAAAACTTGTTTAAGAATTAGGGATTTAAACGTTTTCGTTAATAATATTTATTATCTTTTTATTTATTATTTTAGAATGTCAATTTTATTTAACTGAACTAAAAATGTAGTTTTTCGTAAGTTATTACTTTATGTTTTCCTAAAACAAAAATGTTACGGTTGGAACTAGATTGTTTTGACTTCAATCCATAGATAGAACTAAAAACAATGTTCTGTCTCGTTTGCATTTTTTAATGATTCATTTATTTTATCATTTATTAATCTAAAATAAAAAAAGAATTTTATCGATAAAATATAATTTTTATATAACACAATTTCAGCGATACACTCAAGGGGTTTTTGTAAATATTTGCATAGTTAGTTTTATATGAATTTTTAGGGTTTTTCGTTGTGTAGAGAATTTGTGTTAAGATTTAGCAACCCGATTAAGTTAGGTATTAGTATGGGTGTATCAATTATATAACAATATTTTATATTTCTATCGAAATTGTACCGTACTTCAAAAATACTTTATAAATTTTTAAATTAATATATATTATATCTTTGATATATATTATATTTTGATCGATCTTCCAATCGAACCATAGGATCTAAAACAGATCACTCAAAATTGGCACATTCGTCATATAACTACCTAAAAATGTAAAAGGGGATTTTATTAATTAAATTGGGTTAAAGAGTTTATATAGTGATAATAATTTAGAAAAATAATGATTTAGAAGATTATAAAACATATTTAAAACTAAATCAATTAGTTTCAACGAACCCTTCTTTTAATATATAATTATAATATTAATATATAATTATAATATTAATATATAATTATAATATTAATATATAATTATAATAAAAAATAAATTTATTTTTATTATTGAGTCAAGTCGATGGGGAAAGTGAGAATCCCCATCCTGAAAATTATAAAATATACTAAAACGAAAGGTGAACCCTTGTGCTTGCATTTATCCTTTTTTCAAACAAAAAAGTACCATTAATTTTTCGAATTAAGTAGACAACAGAATTCTTATCTATATCAGAAATGAAAGAAAAAAGACGCCTTCTAAATTAAAATATTATGAAACTAATTATTTTTATTTATTATTTTATATAAATAAAAATTTATATTATTTTACTATTATGATGTTAATTAAAATTCTTATAACTTATAAATCTTATAAAAAAATTAGAAACAAAATTAGATTACTTTTCTAATTAGACCGATTCAGATTTTTTATTGTATTGTTTGATTACTATTATTTATTTGTTACACAAAAAAAACTTTTAGAACTCCCGGTAGAAAGAGATTTCGCTAACGAAAAAGCTTTCAATGCTGCCCGATATCCCTTCCTTTTCCAAATATTTTTACGAATCCGTTTTTTTGAAATAGAGGTGCGTTTTTTTGGAACTGCCATTAAAAAATTATAATAGGTTCTTCGGTTGGATGTGAAAGACATCTATTGTTCAAAATAAATTTTTCTTTACTGTTCTCTATCTATTTATTCTCTAAATTATACTCCCTTCATAAAAAAATAAAAAAGGGGGGTGTGTAAAAATCGCATAAAATATTACTAACAACAATCCCCTATGCCAAATAGAATAGAATTGATTGAAGTTGATAAAATACAATACAAACAAAAAAGAAAAGATTGTGCGTTTAGTTTTCTTTCTATTTTCGTCGTGTTACATTTATACATGTAATAAAATACATCAAAAGTTTAATAACCCAACCCCTCTATCGCTTAATTAAAAAACTTTAATAATTTTCTATTATATTAATTTTAATTAATTTAATATATTAATTTTAATTAATTTAATTGGTCAAACTCGAAGAAAGAGTACACCCAACTTTAATTCTCAAATTCGAGTGGGACTAGTAGTTAATCTGTTAAAGGATACAAAATATATAATTTATTATTATTAAAGGCATTTTATTTGCCCTTTTTTTTTATTTTACATAAAATAAAGTGTTGGATATCATAGCATTTCCTACAAATAGCTTTTATTGTAATGGAAGACAATCAATTAGTTACAAAACAAATTGTTTAATGATTCTGAATAACCGAATTACAATTACAATAAATAGTTTTTATGCGTCAAGTTATGCGCTTTATGATTCATACCAAACACTGTTTTTGGTGTAATTATTTATCCTCGCTCTATAGATATAAAAGATATAAATAAATTATTGTAATACGTAATAATTAGAATGCAAATTTTATTTAAGTTTTATTTTATATATCTTAATTTTTTTTTATTAACTGACCCCTTTCAACATAAAACAAATAAGAACCGGTGAATCAGAAACAATTAATTAAGAAAAATTTTTTATTTTTTTTTTATGGAATATACATATCAATATTCATGGATTATACCTTTCATTCCACTTCCAGTTCCAATGTTAATTGGAGCAGGACTTCTACTTTTTCCAACGGCAACAAAAAATCTTCGCCGTATGTGGGCTTTTCCGAGTGTTTTATTGTTAAGTATAGTTATGATTTTTTCAGCCCATTTTTCTATTCAGGAAATAAATAACAATTCCGTATATCAATATGTATGGTCTTGGACCATCAATAATGATTTTTATTTAGAATTTGGCTGCTTGGTTGATCCACTTACTTCTATTATGTCAATATTAATCACTACTGTTGGAATGATGGTTCTTATTTATAGTGATAATTATATGTCTCATGATCAGGGATATTTGAGATTTTTTGCTTATATGAGTTTTTCCAATACTTCAATGTTGGGATTAGTTACTAGTTCTAATTTGATACAAATTTATATTTTTTGGGAATTGGTTGGAATGTGTTCTTATCTATTAATAGGTTTTTGGTTCACACGACCTAGTGCGGCGAATGCTTGTCAAAAAGCGTTTGTAACTAATCGTGTCGGGGATTTTGGTTTATTATTAGGAATTTTGGGTTTTTATTGGATAACGGGTAGTTTTGAATTTCGGGATTTGTTTGAGATATTTAATAACTTGGTTTATAATAATGAGGTTAATTTTTTATTTGTTACCTTATGCGCCTTCCTATTATTTGCCGGCGCAGTTGCAAAATCCGCCCAATTTCCCCTTCATGTATGGTTACCTGATGCCATGGAAGGGCCTACCCCCATTTCGGCTCTTATACATGCCGCTACTATGGTAGCAGCAGGAATTTTTCTTGTAGCTCGGCTTCTTCCTCTTTTCATAGTTATACCTTACATAATAAATCTAATAGCTTTGACAGGTATAATAACATTACTTTTAGGAGCCACTTTAGCTCTTGCTCAAAAAGATATTAAGAAAAGCTTAGCTTATTCTACAATGTCTCAATTGGGTTATATGATGTTAGCTCTAGGTATGGGGTCTTATCGAGTTGCTTTATTTCATTTGATTACTCATGCCTATTCGAAAGCATTGTTGTTCTTAGGATCCGGATCAATTATTCATTCGATGGAAACTATTGTTGGATATTCTCCAGATAAAAGTCAGAATATGGTTCTTATGGGCGGTTTAAGAAAACATGTACCAATTACAAAAACCGCTTTTTTATTAGGTACACTTTCTCTTTGTGGTATTCCACCTCTTGCTTGTTTTTGGTCCAAAGATGAAATTCTTAATGATAGTTGGTTGTATTCACCGATTTTTGCAATAATAGCTTGTTCCACGGCAGGATTAACTGCATTTTATATGTTTCGTATCTATTTACTTACTTTTGAAGGACATTTAAATGTTTATTTTCAAAATTACAGCGGCAAAAAAAATAGCTCGTTCTATTCAATGTCTCTCTGGGGTAAAGAAGGAAAAAAAATTATTAAAACAAGCTTTCGTTTATTAGATTTTTTAACTACGAAAAAAAACGAAAAAACTTATTTTTTAAACACGTATCGGATTGATAGTAATGAAAATGTAAGAAGTATGGTACATCCGTTTATTAGTATTGCTCGTTTTGGCACTAAAAACACTTTCTCATATCCCCACGAGTCGGACAATACTATGTTATTTCCGATGCTTGTATTAGTTTTATTTACGTTGTTCGTTGGGGCCGTAGGAATTCCGTTATTCAATCAGGAAGGAATGGATTTGGATATACTATCCAAATTCTTAAGTTCGTCTATAAACCTTTTACATAAAAATAGAAACCATTCTGTGGATTGGTATGAATTTATCACAAATGCAACCTTTTCCGTTAGTATAGCTTATTTCGGAATTCTTATATCGTCTTTTTTATATAAGCCTGTTTATTCATCTTTACAAAATTTAAATTTATTTAATTCATTTGTTAGAAGTGTTCCTAATAAAATAAAAATTTTGGGGGGTAAAATAATAAATGTGATATATAATTGGTCATATAATCGTGGTTACATAGATTTTTTTTATGTAATATCCTTTACTAAAGGTATAAGAAGGTTAGCCGAACTAACTCATTTTTTTGATAGACGAGTAATTGATGGAATTACGAATGGAGTCGGTATTGCGAGTTTTTTCGTAGGAGAGGTTATCAAATATGTAGGGGGTGGTCGAATTTCTTCTTATCTTTTAGTGTATGTATCCTATGTATTAATTTTTTTATTATTTTTTAAATATTTCTAACTTTGAATTTTCTTGTTCTTGATTCCCATCCAGATAATAAGTTTCATAAACGGGTCTATTTTTATAGCGTGTCTCTTTAAAGTGGAATTGATCCTTTGTTTTTTCCTTTC